AGAACTATGTCAAGTTTCATAGTTTCTTATTCTTGTAGAAATTTCTAATGAAATGTTTTTCTATTATGAGTATATTTCAAAAAAGAAAGAAAAGATTGGTGGATTACGCGGATTTAGCGAGAAATCCAGTTTATTTCTGTATACTTCTCCCTTTTAACCCATTGACAAAAGATGGATGAGCTTGGTCCTTCGGAGGCTATTTGCAAACTCCTCAAATTAGGAAAAAAAGATTACTCTAAGATAAGATTAGAATTGACTATGTCAAGCCCTTGCTCCGCTAGGAACGAAAAAAAGTTGCAATTTGTCTCTCCCGCCCGGCGTGTGTGCCTACCAACCCAACAAATAGTTCTAGTTGTTGAAAGGATTCTGGTGAGAAGTGAAGAAGGACAGACAAGCAAGAAAGGATTCGAGACGAGACTGCTGGTGGGTAATCCAAACAAATGATGAGGGATTCCTCGAGAAGTTAACAATTAGTCTTCATATTGAATGATTCTGAATTCTTCAAGGAAGAATGGGTTTGAAACATACACGAGGAAGGTTCTGGGAGCAATATCAGTTGTGAATCTCTTATGAACCAAGAGCCGTGTGAAGTAAGAATTTCATGCACGGTTCTGAATGAGCGGAAAGATCGGAAATCCTCTTTTCGACTCTGACTCCCCCATACCAGTCGTTGCTTTTTTCTCTGTTACCTCCAAAGTAGCAGCTCCAGCTTTATTTACGCGACTCTTCGGTCTAATTTTCTCATCTTTCTCTAATGATTGGCATATCGTGGTAGGATTATTAGCCACTTCTAGCATGATATTAGGAAATCTAATTGCCGTTACTCAAATAAGCATGAAACGTATGCTAGCTTATCCCTCTATAAGCCAAATTGGATATATTATGATTGGAGTACTTGCTGCAGACTCAGAGAACGGTTATGCAAGTATGATAACTTATACGTTTATTTATATACTCATGAATCTGGGAACTTTTGCTCGTATCACTTCATTTGGTTTACGAACCGGAACTGATAATATTAGGGATTACGCGGGATTATACATGAAGGATCCTGTTCTAACATTCTCTCCGGTTGTACGTTCACCATCCCTAGGGGGTATCCCTCCACCATCCGGTTTTTTTGGTAAACTCTATCTCTTTT